ATTTAGTTACGATTGGAAATAGACTTTTCTATCTTTATCCATGGATCCCTTACTTATACTTATTCAATTGGAAAGATTGATCCAATTCCAAATTCACAAAAATTATGTTTCGTAATTTCATAATCCAAATTTGAAATTTCTAATTGACCCTTGGATACAAATCACGAGAATGGATATTATTCCTCGAATCTTTCATTTAGAGGTAAAGGATTCAAATGAAATCCTTTTAAGAAATAAAGTTTTTGATCAGAATATGAATGAAACTGAAGAACCCCTTAACTATTAAGAGGATTAATAGAACGAGTCACACTTTTACCACTAAACTATACCCGCTACAATACGATTATTGTATAGAAATGGGACTTTTGTCGAACAGGGGAATCGGACGTAATCAATATAGGACAGAAATAAAAAAAATCATGAAATGCAAATTAGAGCTTAGAGTATTGACGTGTTTGTTAGGAGTCCTAATGAAATTAGGAAAAGAGGACTTTTTTTGTTTAAAAATAAAAAACGAAATTGAATAACTAAATAAAATAACAAATTTGGTTCTTGAAGGAGTTTTGACAGATACGGCTCGACAAAACAACTTAAGCCATAACATAAAATGCATTGTCAAAAAAAAAAATACATAGTTCTGTTTTTCCCTTTTTTCGAGTATCCAGTAAAAGTAAATTAAATAAAAAAAAAAAGAAGAAGAAACAAAAGAATAATAAAGAATAAGAAATGACACTTTGATTCCATCTAAATCATTTTTTCTATGATTTGGCGGTATGGTTCATTGGAACAAAAAAAGGCCCGGCTGGGTACTGACCAGACCAGGCCGTGAAAATAAAAAAAATGTCCTTTTGTAATTTTGTAAAGAGATATTCTTTATTTTTTTTCTATTTTGATTCGAGATATCTCTTTCGAGGCCACTCTTTATTTTAATTTTATAGAAATAAAAAATGGAATTGCTGATAAAAGTTGTATCCATCTGTATAATACAATACAAAATACAATAAAAAAATATATAAGCTATATAATAAAGTTAAAGTAAAGAAGGGCCTTTTTTTCAAGCATTATCTTTTGTGTAATGTAACATAGTAATTATTATTATTATTTTTTTTTTTTTTCAATTAGGAGAGATGGCTGAGTGGATTAAAGCGTCGGATTGCTAATCCGTTGTACGAGCTATTCGTACCGAGGGTTCGAATCCCTCTCTTTCCGTTTCCGTCGCTGACTGGGTATCTTTCAAATTCGAATTTAGCGAACCCTTTTGCTTTTTTTTATTTGACTAGTTAAAGATGTAGAATAGATAAAATCAAATCCTAAAAACATTTCTAAGAATAAAGTAAAGAAAAATTTCTTATTTTTTAGTCTTCACGTCCAGGATTACGCCCTGGATCATTAGATAGGAACCCGAAGATGAAGAGAGAAACAAAGAATATAACTGCGGTGTAAACAAAGAGTTTGAGAGTAAGCATTACACAATCTCCAAAATTTTTTTTGGGGGGGGAAAGAGAATAGATTCTCTATTTTTATACTACATATCCTATTTTGACACCAAGAACTGAAACGGTTTTTCAAATTGATAGAAATACAAAAGAGTTTTTATTTTTCGAAATTAACACAATTCGACTTCGATATTGTGGCGGACTCTAATAGGGTCTTTCAGTGAAAAAAAAAAGGGTCAGAATCGTGAAATCGTGAAATGGGGAAATCTAAATTTATCGTGTCTGCCCAAGAATTTTACTGTTTTACTTGAGGGTTCATTCAAATTGGAAGACTCATCTGGTCTTATCAATTGTTAGAATTTTTTTTTTCTCGAGCTTGAATAAATCATGAATTTTTCTCGGACACTATTAACGATCTTATCGAAAACTTACAGCAGCTTGCCAAACAAAGGCTAAGAGAAAAAAGAGAAGAGGTATTACTGGCATAACATCTACAATTGGATTCAAAAAAGCGTACGCCTCGGGTAATTTGCCGAATAAAAAACTACTCGAATAAAGGGCAGAATTAAGAAAGATATAGATCAAACTAAAGGTATTAAGCATAACAAACATTTTGTTCTTGGAGATAATTGTATTTTGATTGAGTTAAAAATATGTTATTGATATAAGCTAAAAATGACGAAAAGAAAGTAAGGTAGACAAAAAAAATACTTCTTTGAACCGAACCAATCAAAACAAAAATCCTTCAATTCTCACAAGAGAATAGAAGAAATCATACTTTCATACAATATCTTAATTGAATTCTATGTAATGATCAATAAATGGAGTTTAATTCTGCATCTACTTGTGTCAAAATCTTAAAAAAAGGATCTAATTTATTCCATAGAGATTTGGCCGGGAATTGACGAACAACCAATATTAGTGTTTATTAGTATCGAATAGAAAAGAAATTCAAATGGGGCGTGGCCAAGCGGTAAGGCAACGGGTTTTGGTCCCGCTATTCGGAGGTTCGAATCCTTCCGTCCCAGAGCGACCTCTTATATATATCCGAATATCAGACTCAAAATTACTTTTTTGAGCAACCTTTCTTTCAGAGTATAATTTTTTTAAGAGTCTAATTTTTGATAAAATGGACTTCTTGTTTCGAATTTTCAAAACTCTTCTCTGAATAAGATGTTTTTTCATAAATTGAATCGAGTTCAAATAATACGAAAATAAAACGGGATCCATTTGTGATCCAAGTAAGATGGCAACATAGATCACAAGAGTTTGAATTCAAAAAAAGTCGGATGGGCCCTCCCCCTCCCCCTCCCTTTCACTTTGATATGTAAGTGAGTGGCTTAAAAAATCCTTACATACCCTACCTCCGTGAATTTGCAAGGATACATTCGAAATCGAAATGCGAAAACCTCTATCTTTCTTATATATTTTTTTTAATAAGACAGCCCCAATTTTTTATTTCATTTCGTGAAATCTAAACAAGAGGGTATTCGTGGTACTGTTTGAATTCAATCAATGGAATTAAGTTTCTAAGACCGGTTTAGGGTAAAAGAACAATTATAGTAAAGAATGACGTAATCTGGACCCTTTTGGCTTTTTATCTATACAAAAGAGTCTAGCATCCCGTATCAAATAGGATCCTATTTTTAGTTATGATTAATCATCCCCCAGAATGAATTGGGAGTGGGGTCCATACGAGTTAGTGAGCGATGTAAGATCTCATAATCAATCGAGTTTCATATGGATGAATTTTCTTTGAGCTGGAGGTATTTGATGTTTGGCTCTAATTAATAATTGGAAATGTATTTAATCATAATTAATAATTGAGACGGGGTCCATTCATATATCTTCATCCTCTTATTTACTTTTTACTTTATTTTCTTTTTATTTTTATTCGTGTTCTTTTTTGTTTTATTTAGAAATAAAAAGAGATATTGCATTCATGCAATAAAATTAAAATAGAGGGTGAAATTAAATTCTTACTGAGGCTTCTTCCTCATAAATTAACTAACTATTCCTTTCATATCGAAGGAAAAAGGACTGGGTATTGACCGAAGCAATGACTATTCACGATTCCATAATTGAATCAATTACATACCGGTTCAAAACTAGAAAAATGTTATGGTAAAACTTCGTTTGAAACGATGTGGTAGAAAGCAACGTGCGACTTGAAGGACACGATCCGCTGTGGATTTTTTTTTTTTCATCCGCCATTTTAGATTGTAGATTATCTAGAAATGAATGGGCTCTTGGCTCGACATACTTTGTTCTGTTCTACTAGAATTCTCGTTTTTTGTTGGGGTGTAGTGTAAATAGAACATGATGGAGCTTGAGTAGAAAGTATTTGTTCATTTCGCAGGGGCAAGGATCTAGGGTTAATACCAATCAATAAGTTGTAACAAACTTCGTAAGTATATTTTCGATATATAAATTGAAAGAACCCGATTCGAGCAATTTTGAAATTCAAAACGACAATTTGTTGGAATTGGTAAAACTCTTTCGATGAAAAGTGTATCATGCAGGAATCAATTGTTCGTATGATTCTTTGATAGAAAAAAATCGCAAAAAGGGGTGTGTTGCCGCCATTTTTGAAAACGAAAGATCACCGAAGTAATGTCTAAACCCAATGATTCAAGACAAAGATAAAAAGGATCCTGGAACAAGGAAATACCGTTTTCAATTGTCTCAACAATTAGATCCGAATGGGAATTCAGAATCAAAAAATTGATTCGAAGCGAGACAAACAAAAAAGGGGTTAGAGACCACTCAAAAAAAGAAATCCCTAAAGATTTTCTTTTGGGCTATTTAAAAGTTATCCAACTTGAGTTAGGAGAGTACGAATGCTTTTTTTTTTCGAAAAAGAAGGACTTAAATCACACAATTTCTAATCATTTTTTCTCGAGCCGTACGAGGAGAAAACTTCTTATACGTTTCTAGGGGGGGTATTGTTCATCTACATCTATCCCAATGAGCTGTTTATCGAATCGTTGCAATCGATGCTCGATCCCGAAGAGAGGGAAGAGATCTTCGGAAAGTGGGTTTTTATGATCCGATAAATAATCAAACCCATTTAAATATTCCTGCTATTTTAGATTTCCTTGACAAGGGCGCTCAACCTACAGGAACGGTTCATGATATTTCAAAGAAGGCTGGGATTTTTAAGGAACTTCATCTTAATTAAACGAAATTGCATCGAGGATATAGAATAAAAAAAGAGGGTGTGGATGACTCCTATATAGTTTTGTATAACTTTTTCTTTACTACTCCCCCCTTTTTTGTTCTATTCATACCTATTTTTTATTTCTATTTAATATTGCTCCCATAAAGTATCATGTTCTGGAAGTATAAGGACAAAAAAAATAAGCAGAAGAACAAAAATCAATTTTATTGCTAGAATTTTATTGATATAAGATGCATATAAAAAAGATCAAATGAATACAACGAACTAATTGGGTCGAGAAATCGAAAATTTACATTACCCGCAATCGAAACCGGGCGTTTTATAGTTTGTCGTTGTAAATCTATTAACAAATCACAAAACAAGGGATTCAACTTGTTTATTTTACTTATATTGATTGATTGCATCAATGTCAACCCGAGATTTCTTTTTTTTTTATTCTTTCAGCTATAGCTATGTATCCATTTGTATTTATGTATAGTAAATATGTAGTGCAAATCTAACGCAAGTTCTTTCTTTTTCTTTTCAATTTTTTTTTTTTCAAAAGCATTTCTAAATTATTTCTTTTCTATATTATTTATTTATTTCATTTTATAATTTTTTTTTTTAAATTAATCAATTCATTCTTTTTGTTTTCGCCATTTTCTTTTTTTAGATTCTTTTCTTAACATTAATATTCAACATTCACCGTCATATTGACAACAGCGTATCGAACAACTATAATTCGATCGTGGATAAGGATAAACGGATCCATTTATCTCCGTACCTATTTATCTCCGTAACATAGGTTTGGTTTTTTTCTTTACTTCATTCAAAATTAAAGTAATGGGTTCGCTGGATTCGCTGTTATACAAGAAGTCTTTTTTTTATGTTCCCAATCGATTCTAAATTTTGTTAGTAGATTTCTTGCTAATTTAATATTTTGATTCCGTTGTGCAATTTCATTTCTTTTCTTTTATTTCTTTTTTATTCCGATTGTATCCACCCATTCGAATTATTCGGGTTGCTAACTCAACGGTAGAGTACTCGGCTTTTAAGTGCGGCTAGCATCTTTTACACATTTATATGAAACAAAGGATTCGTCCATACCATCGGGAGAGTTTGTAAGACCACGACTGATCCTGAAAGGAATGAATGGAAAAACCAGCATGTCGGAAAATTTGGAGAATACTTTATTCTGATTCAACGGCTTCAAAATAGGGTTTGAATTGTTGGCGCAGAACAAAAAATTGAATTCAAAATTGGGTCGAGTGAATAAATGGATAGAGCCTTATGGTTCCAATTCTCGGGAAATAAAAAGGAACGAGCTTCTCTTCTGAATTGAATTTGAATAATTCCCCGATCTAATTAAACGTTAAAAAGATATTAGTTCCTAATGCGGGGAAGGGGTTTTCGGTGAGTCGATCAGCGATTTTTTTAATGAGTCCTAACTATGAGTTTGTCCCTATTATGGGTTGGAGATGAATGTGTAGAAGAAGCAGTATATTGATAAAGATATTTTGTTTTCCAAAATCAAAAGAGCGGTTGGATTGCAAAAATAAAGGATTTCTAACCACCTATTTATACTATAACAAACATAAACCAATTCAAAAACGAGAAAATCGAGAATCCGGTAATGGGTTTACCCGTTTCCAAGGTATCCATTTTTTTTTACTACAATACTTTGTTTTGACTGTATCGCACTATGTATCATTTGATAACCCAATGTATCATTTGATAATCCAATAAATACCTTACCTTTTGTTGCAATCTAATTTCAAATGAAAGAATATCAAATCCATTTAGAACTAGATAGATCTCAGCAACACAACTTCCTATACCCACTTCTTTTTCGAGAGTATATTTATGCACTTGCTCATGATCACGATTTAAATAGATCGACGATTCCGTTGGAAAATGGGGGTTATGACAATAAATCTAGTTCACTCAGTGTGAAACGTTTAATTAGTCGGACGTATCAACGGATTCATTTGAGTATTTATGCTAAGGATTCTAATCCAAATCAATTTATTGGACACAACAATAAGTTTTATTCGCAAATGATATCGGAGGGATTTTCAGTCATTGTGGAAATTCCATTTTCCCTACGATTAGTAGCTTTCTTAGAAGGGAAAGAAAAAGAAATGGCGAAATCTCATAATTTCCAATCAATTCATTCAATATTTCCTTTTTTCGAGAACCATTTCTCACATTTACACTATGTCTTAGATGTACTAATACCCTACCCCATTCGCCCGGAAATCTTGGTTCGAACCTTTCGCTATTGGGTAAAAGATGCCTCTTCTTTACATTTATTGCGATTCTTTCTTCATGAGTATTTTAATTGGAATAGTCTTATTACTCCAAAGAAATCAAATTCCATTTTTTCAACAAGTAATCCAAGATTTTTCTTGTTCCTATATAATTCTCATGTATATGAATATGAATCAATCTTCTTTTTTCTCCGTAACCAATCCTCTCATTTACGATCAACATCTTCAGGACTCCTTTTTGAGCGAATTTCTTTTTATGGAAAAGTAGAAGATCTTGTCCAAGTCTTTGTTAATGATTTTCAGGACAACTTATGGTTGTTCAAGCATCCTATCATGCATTATGTTAGATATCAAGGAAAATCCGTTCTGGCTTCAAAAGATATGCCTCTTCTGATGAATAAATGGAAATATTACTTTGTCAATTTATGGCAATGGCATTTTCACGTGTGGTCTCAACCCGGAAGGATTCATATAAACCACTTATACAAAGATTATATCGACTTTCTGGGCTATCTTTCCAGGGGGCGACTAAATACTTTGGTGGTGCGGAGTCAAATGCTAGAAAATGCATTTCTAATCGATAATGTTATGAAGCAGTTCGAGACAACCGTTCCAATTATTCCTCTGATTGGAT